CAATTAAATAAAAAGTTATTCTATGTATCAATCCTTACATCTCCCACTACTGGTGGGGTGACAGCGAGTTTTGGTATGTTGGGGGATATCATTATTGCTGAACCCAATGCCTACATTGCATTTGCGGGGAAACGAGTAATTGAACAAACATTGAATAAGACAGTACCGGAAGGTTCACAAGCGGCTGAATATTTATTCCAAAAGGGTTTATTCGACCCAATCGTACCACGTAATCCTTTAAAAGGTGTTCTGAGTGAGTTATTTCAACTCCATGCTTTCTTTCCCTTGAAAAAAAAAATCAACAAGTGGAATGTTAGGTTTAATTAGTTTATTGGAATTAAAATGAAAATACGAAAGTGAAATTTTCTTTGGTGACATAAGATCCAATTGTAGAGCGAATCAAGAGAGAATCAAAAGTTTCTTAATTTTTTGTGATATCCCTTTTTAGTCATATTAATGATTAGTAATCAAAAAGCCAGTCTCTATCAACAAACAAGACAAGAGTGCGACTTTTTCCTTTCGCGAATTTCGGGGAAGGCAAAAATTTGCACCCTCTCCTTATACTTATGTATATAGAAAAAATTGTCTCTATATAGAGTCTTGCATCCTTCTATAATTTACCGATAATCGTCATTATTACTAATAAACCCTGTTGGATCATTCATATAGTTTATGTAGAAAGCTAAAAAAACGAAGCCCATTTAGTTAGTTCTATCCTCTTTGCACTTATTCGATACTCAATTATTATATATATATATTCACTTATATTAGAGTCTAATTTATTCCAAATAGAATTATTTTATTCTAAAATACCTTATATAACAATTATAACAATATATAACAGGTACAAATCTTAAATCGAGGTATCCAGTCTATGACAACTCTCAACAACTTACCCTCTATTTTTGTGCCCTTAGTGGGCCTAGTTTTTCCGGCAATGGCAATGGCTTCTTTATTTCTTCATATTCAAAAAAACAAGATTTTTTAGATCCGACGGGATGAAATCTCATTTTTTTTTTCAATTTCAAGACTTAGATTTAGATCATACCACAGATATCTATTTAGTATAATATGATCTAAGGTGTGGCTTCCTCCGAAGACTCCTAAAGATTCACATTAGAATAAGGCTAGTTGATGAGAGTTCCTTCGGAAACAAAAAAAAGAGTAAAGTCAAATTTATTTTGTTTATTCTTTCACTTCCAATAAAATACAACTGGATCTAGTATGAGTTGGCGATCAGAACAGATATGGATAGAACTTATAACAGGGTCTCGAAAAATAAGTAATTTCGCTTGGGCCTGTATCCTTTTTTTAGGTTCAGTAGGATTTTTATTGGTTGGAACTTCCAGTTATCTTGGTAGGAATTTGATAGCTTTATTTCCATATCAGCAAATCTCTTTTTTTCCACAAGGGATCGTGATGTCTTTCTATGGTATCGCAGGTCTCTTTATTAGTTCCTATTTGTGGTGCACAATTGCGTGGAATGTGGGTAGTGGTTATGATCGATTCGATAGAAAGGGGGGAATAGTGTGTATTTTTCGTTGGGGATTTCCTGGAAAGAATCGTCGCATTTTCCTCCGATTCCTTATGAAAGATATTCAGTCCATAAAAATAGAAGTTAAAGAGGGTATTTCTGCCCGCCGTGTTCTTTATATGGAAATCCGCGGCCAGGGGGACATTCCCTTGACTCGTACTGATGAGAATTTGACTCCACGCGAAATTGAACAAAAAGCTGCGGAATTGGCCTATTTCTTGCGCGTACCAATTGAAATCTTTTGAAAAATAAACTAACTAAATGTTTTCTCATCAAAAGGAAAAAGCTTTTGAATCCTCTTTTTTTTATAATATAAGAGGACTCATTGTAGCCAAACCGGATCAGAGATATATTATATAGAACAGCCATAAAACAAAACTGCTTTGTCCGCAAAAAAGTTTTATACGTAATATGGAACTCCGCGCAACTTAATTCAGTACCAAAAAAAGTAAAAATTACCGGAATTCCGTCTTGTTTTGCCATTTTTTTTTGATGATGACACTTTTTTCATAATTTTTTCAACTAGTCTTGGGCTCAGGGGGTTTATTTCGTCTTGAAATGGGATTGGCTAATTTTAATTCGCTCGTTCGGGTATCCATCGTAAGGGGGAAAGGATTTCAAAGTTAACTAATTAAGATATCTGAAAAAAAAAAGAGTATTTCCTTATTCAAATTCGAAACGGTCTTATTCTATTTATGTATTCTTTGTAGGATCAGAGGCTAAACCCTGAATCACAAAAAAGGGGGGGATTCATATCTTGTAATAGAACTCACGCTTGATCGAAAGAGTAGATCACATAGAATCGATGAATAGGGTGGGTTCATTAATAATTCAAAGATGAAAAAAATGTCAAAAAAGAAAGAATTGACTCCCCTTATATATCTTGCATCTATAGTATTTTTACCCTGGTTGATCTCTCTTTTATTTCAAAAAAGTATGGAATCTTGGATTACAAATTGGTGGAATACTAGGAAATATGAAATTTTTTTGAATCATATTCAAGAAAAGAGTATTCTAGAAAAATTCATAGAATTAAAAGAACTTTTCTTGTTGGAAGAAATGATAAAGGAATTTTCGGAGACACATCCTCAAAAATGGAGTATAGGGATACAAAAAGAAACAATCCAATTGATCAAGATGCATAATGAGAATCGTATGAATACTATTTTACACTTCTCGACAAATCTAACCTATTTTGTTATTCTAAGTGGTTATTCTCTTCTGGGTAATAAAGAACTTATTCTTTTTAACTCTTGGGTTCAGGAATTCTTATATAACTTAAGTGACACACTCAAAGCTTTTTCTATTCTTTTATTAACCGATTTATGTATCGGATTCCATTCACCCCACGGTTGGGAACTTCTGCTTAGCTTTGTGTACAAAGATTTTGGGTTTGCTTATAATGATCAAATTATATTTGGTCTTGTTTCCACTTTTCCAGTCATTATAGATACAATTTTCAAATATTGGATTTTCCGGTATTTAAATCGTATATCTCCGTCACTTGTAGTGATTTATCATTCGATGAATGATTGAAAAACGGTCCACTGTAATCTTAATCCAATTCTAATATTTGTTACTGTCTAACATCGGAAAAGCGCATTCAAAATAATACTTACTAGTTCTATCAATCTGGGGGGATTTTCCTATATTGCAGTTAACTGAGTTTAGTAAAGAGCAGAATCGTGGATAGGGAACTATACTAGCGACCTACCTAATTTATTGTAGAAATTTTAAGGATCAATGATTGGACCATGCAAACTAGAACTACTCTTTCTTGGATAAAGGAACAGATTACTCAATCCATTTCCTTATCCCTCGTGATATACATAATAACTCGGACATACATTTCAAATGCATATCCCATTTTTGCACAACAGGGTTATGAAAATCCACGAGAAGCAACTGGGCGTATTGTATGTGCCAATTGCCATTTAGCTAATAAGCCCGTGGATATTGAGGTTCCACAAGCGGTACTTCCTGATACTGTATTTGAGGCAGTTGTTCGAATTCCTTATGATATCCAAGTGAAACAAGTTCTTGCTAATGGGAAAAAGGGTGGTTTGAATGTAGGGGCTGTTCTTATTTTACCTGAAGGGTTTGAATTAGCCCCCCCCGATCGTATTTCGCCGGAGATGAAAGAAAAGATAGGAAATCTGTCTTTTCAGAGTTATCGCCCTACTAAAAAAAATATTCTTGTGATAGGTCCTGTTCCGGGTCAGAAATATAGTGAAATTACCTTTCCGATTCTTTCTCCCGACCCTACAACTAAAAAAGATGCTCACTTCTTAAAATATCCCATATATGTAGGTGCAAACAGAGGGCGGGGGCAGATTTATCCGGACGGGAGCAAGAGTAATAATACGGTTTATAATGCTACAGCAGCAGGTATAGTAACTAAAATTATACGAAAGGAAAAAGGGGGATATGAAATAACTATAGGGGATCCATCAGACGGGCGTCAAGTAGTTGATATTATTCCTCCAGGACCAGAGCTTCTTGTTTCAGAAAGTGAATCTATCAAACTTGATCAACCATTAACAAGTAATCCGAATGTGGGTGGATTTGGTCAGGGAGATGCAGAAATAGTACTTCAAGATCCATTACGTGTTCAAGGCCTTTTGTTCTTCTTGGCATCTGTTATTTTGGCACAAATCTTTTTGGTTCTTAAAAAGAAACAGTTTGAGAAAGTTCAATTGTCCGAAATGAATTTCTAGGTCCGTGAATTTATCAACATCAAGCTCGTGGAAAAAGGACAAAATTCTTGTTGGAAATTAGGTTATCTATAATAAAAAAAAAGAATGCAAAGTCTTTTGTTTACTTGTTTATATTCTTTTTTATATTTTATACTAGCTGTCAGTAATTACTTGTACACAGCACTGGTGATAGTATATATATTGTAAATAAAAGTTTTTCAATTTACCTTTTCTTTGTTTCCAAATTCTAGTGGTGTGATCAGTCATATTAAAATGGAATATAATGTATCAACTATTTTCTATTCAACTAGAAAAAATTGACTAGATACTAAATAAAAAAGAAGCGGAGAATAGAATAGAATAGAAAAGAAAGAATAAATGAGGGGAACACATTTTGTTAGGACGGGTTAGTTGTTTTCCTAGTCTTCGACACAAGAAAAGAATTTTATTAGAAGTTTATCATAATCTTTTTTTATGCACAACAAATAGTGGACAAACAAAACAAAAAAGGCACTTTTTAAAACAAATTTAATTTTTTCAATGAATTCAAAAATCAATTTGTGTAAGATCTTAAAATAAATAAAGTGGGGCTTTTGAATTTTAATATATAAACTCAAGGGTTTGCATAATATCGGATCTACAGAAACCCATCAAATTAATTAATCCCCCCTTCTTCTAACTTTGCAAGTCTCAATGGATACTATATATATGAAAAATTCCTGTTAGGAAGCAATCAATAAAAAAAAGTCATAAAAAGTATAAATAAATAT